TATTATGACAGGAAAAAGATATTCAAATAAATTATTTTTCATCGAATGACTATTCATCTATTGTATTTTCATGCAAAGCAAATAGGGGGCAAGAAAACTCTATGGAAAGGTGGTGGTTCGATTCAATACTGTTTAAGAAAGAGTTCGAACACAGGTGTGGTTTAAGTAAATCAACGGGCGGTCTTGGTCCTATTGAAAATACTAGTGAAAGTGAAGATCCGAATAGAAATGATATGAAGAAAAATAGTCATAGTTGGGGCAGTCGTGACAATACTAGTTACAGCAATGTTGATTATTTATTCGGTGTCAAGGACACTCGGAATTTCATCTCTGATGAAACTTTTTTAGTTATGGATAGGAATGGGAACAGTTATTCCATATATTTTGATATTGAAAATCTTATTTTCAAGATTGATAGTGGTCATTTTTTTCAGAGTGAACTATATTTTTATAGTTATTGGAATTTTAGTTATCTAAATAATGGATCGAAGAATGACGATCCTCACGATGATCATTACATGTATGATACTCAATATAGTTGGAATAATCACATTAATAGTTGTATTGACATTTATCTTGAGTCTCAAATCTTTATTGATACTTACATTGTAAGTGGTAGTGACAATTACAGTAACAGTTACATTTCTCGTTCCGTTTGTGGTGAAATTAAGGGGTCCGATATAAGTACCAGCGTGAATGATAGCACTATAAGAGAAAGTTCCAATGATCTGGATGTAACTCAAAAATACAGACATTTGTGGGTTCAATGTGAAAATTGTTATGGATTAAATTATAAGAAAATTTTAAAATCAAAAATGAATCTTTGTGAACAATGTGGATATCATTTGAAAATGAGTAGTTCAGATAGAATCGAACTTTCGGTCGATCCGGATACTTGGGATGCTATGGATGAAGACATGGTTTCTTTGGATCCCATTGAATTTCATTCGGAAGAGGAGCCTTATAAGAATCGTATCGATTCTTATCAACGAAAGACAGGATTAACTGAAGCCGTTCAAACAGGCATAGGCCAATTAAACGGTATTCCCATAGCACTTGGGGTTATGGATTTTCAGTTTATGGGGGGTAGTATGGGATCCGTGGTTGGGGAGAAAATAACCCGTTTGATTGAGTACGCTACTAAAAAATTTATCCCTCTTATTATAGTATGTGCTTCCGGGGGGGCGCGTATGCAAGAGGGAAGTTTGAGTTTAATGCAAATGGCTAAAATATCTTCTGCTTTATATGATTATCAATCAAAGAAAAAGTTATTCTATGTACCAATTCTTACATCTCCTACTACAGGGGGGGTGACTGCTAGTTTTGGTATGTTGGGAGATATCATTATTGCCGAACCCAATGCCTATATTGCATTTGCGGGTAAAAGAGTAATTGAACAAACATTGAATAAAACAGTACCTGAAGGTTCACAGGCGGCTGAATATTTATTCCAGAAAGGCTTATTCGATCTAATCGTACCACGTAATCCTTTAAAAAGCGTTCTGAGTGAGTTATTTCAGCTCCACGCTTTCTTTCCTTTGAATCAAAATTCAATAGAGCATTAAGTTACTTTTTTTTGTAGCAAACAAGTAGGTAGTTTATCAGAATCCAAGTAAAACGAATATGAATGGGGTTTCTTTGTTGACATAATATCTAAATTGTAAAAAGTTGCGGATAACTCTTTTTTATCTATATTCTTGATTACTAATTTAGTTAAGAGGCCTCTATCAACAAGAAAAAATATTGAATTCTTATTTTTGTTAAATTAGGAAAATAAAAAAATTTTGTTCTACGTCTTACGTATGTATATATAATCCAAATATATAATTCTAGAATATATAAACTATAGATATGATATATGGTTTTGTACCTTCTATACTCACTTAGATATATAATTAGATTTATACTAATTATTTAATTCTTATACAAATAGTAAATTGAGGTATCCTTTATATGACAACTTTCGACTTTCCCTCTGTTTTGGTGCCTTTAGTAGGCTTAGTATTTCCGGCAATGGCAATGGCTTCTTTATTTCTTCATGTTCAAAAAAATAAGACTGTTTAGATCTGATGGGCCCAACTCTCATCCATTTTTTCAAAACTAAGACTTGTATCATAACGCAGATACCCATTTAGTGGAAGAAGGTATAACATGCGGCGCTTCCGCCGAAAGGGTTTTTTTGGCCTGTAGAAAGATGATATGGGGGTAAAGGAATTATATCTATTTGAAAAAAATATCAGGATCACCGGATGGCTGAACTGTAAAATCGGTACATCTATATGTATATCGATGGGATCATACGAAGTGTATGTTTTTATTTTAGATCTAACCAATTTGATAAATTATTCTTAAAGGTTCACATCAAACTAGTACTAGTTGATGAGAGTTACTTCGGAAACAAAAAGAGTAAAGTCTAGTGTATTCTCTCAATTCCAATAAAACGAAACCAGATAAAGTATGAGTTGTCGATCAGAACATATATGGATACAACCTATAACGG